AATCCCTTAGTTTCGGATCATGAATGGAGTCAAGTATCACAACCTTTTCTACCCATCCTGTATATTGTCCTTTTCGTTCCGTGTTGGAATAGACGAGATTTTACGAAAAAAGTTATTGATAAAAGAGAACAAATATTTCTTTTTTTTCGATGCGAATTTGACACAAGATGAAGGAAATCGCTATTTCAATTTCGAATTAAAAAAAATATTTAGAATATTCTATAATAAAAAAGAGTTCCATCATAACTATATAGTTATAGTGAAGTAATACTCCGGGTTCCCACAAAACAAAAGAAAATCCTTTTTTCAAAACTCATTCCTTATTTTATTAGTTAATGATCTAGTGATTGGATCTCTATGCCTATTCCGATATAAAATGAAATATTCAAATGATTTTTCATCGAATGACTATTCATCTATTGTATTTTCACGTAAATAGGGGCAAGAAAGTTCTATGGAAAAATGGTGGTTCAATTCGATGTTGTATAAAGGAAAATTAGAATACAGGTGTGGGCTAAGTAAATCAATCGATAGGTTTGGTGATCCTATTGAAAAAACCAGTGTAAGTGAGGATCCGGTTATAAACGATATGGATAAAAAGATTCATAGTTGGAGTGAAAGTTCTAGTTACAGTAATGCTAATCATTTAGTGGGTGTCAGGGACGTTCGTAATTTTATCTCTGATGACACCTTTTTAGTTAGAGATAGTAATAGGAATATTTATTCCATATATTTGGATATTACTAATCAAATTTTTGAGATTGACAATGATCCTTCTTTACTGAGTGAACGAGAAAGTTCTTTTTTTAGTTATTGGACTTATGCTTATCTGAAGAATGGATCGAAGAATGACGATCCGCCCTGTAATCATTCCATGTATGATACTAAATACAGTTGGAATAATCACATTACTAGGTGCATTAACTCTTATCTTGGTTCTCAAATTTGTATTGAGAGTTCCTTTTTAAGTAGTAGTGACAATTCCAGTGACAGTTACATTTATAGTTCCATTTATGGTGAAAGTAGAAATAGTAATGAAAGGGGGAGCTCCAGTATAAGAACTAGCAGGAATGGTATTGATTTCACTCGAAGAGAAAATTCTACTGATTTCGATTTGACTCAAAAATATAGGCATTTGTGGGTTCAATGTGAAAATTGTTATGGATTAAATTATAAGAAACTTTTGAAGTCCAAAATGAATATTTGTGACCAATGTGGATATCATTTGAAAATGAGTAGTTCAGATCGAATCGAACTTTCGATTGATCCAGGTACTTGGGATCCTATGGATGAAGACATGGTTTCTCTGGATCCTATTGAATTTCATTCGGAGGAGGAACCTTATAAAGATCGTATTGATTCTTATCAAAGAAAGACAGGATTAACCGATGCTGTTCAAACAGGCACAGGTCGACTAAACGGTATTCCCATAGCAATTGGAGTTATGGATTTTCAGTTTATGGGGGGTAGTATGGGATCCGTAGTAGGCGAGAAAATCACCCGTTTGATCGAGTACGCTACCAATAAATTGTTACCTCTGATTCTAGTGTGTGCTTCCGGAGGAGCACGTATGCAAGAAGGAAGCTTGAGCTTGATGCAAATGGCTAAAATATCTGCTGCTTTATATGATTATCAATCCCATAAAAAGTTATTCTATGTATCAATCCTTACATCTCCTACTACTGGTGGGGTAACGGCTAGTTTTGGGATGTTGGGGGATATCATTATTGCCGAACCGAATGCTTATATTGCATTCGCAGGTAAAAGAGTAATTGAACAAACATTGAATAAGATAGTACCTGAAGGTTCACAAGCGGCTGAATATTTATTCGATAAGGGCTTATTCGATCCAATTGTACCACGTAATCCTTTAAAGGGTGTTCTGAGTGAGTTATTTAAGCTTCACGCTTTTTTTCCTTTGAATTAAAATTCACTTATTAAGTTAAGTAGAGCCTTAAGTCAAATTATTTTTATTTAATTTAGTTACATTTTTGTATTTGTAGCGAACAATTAGATAGTTTATCGGAATCAAAGTAAAAATTCTAAGGAAGAATTTCTTTTTTCTTTGGTGACATAATCATAATATTTAATTGTAAATTGTATAAAGAATCGTGCGGATAATTCTTTTTTTTATACCGATATTACTGATTATTAATTAGGAAACCTCTATCTCTATCAACAAGATAAAAAAAATGGTTCCTTCTTCGAAATTCAAATTGGGCAAGGCAAATAAAATAAACCTAAGGTCATCTTTCCTTCTTGCTTCGTATGTATAGTATATATAATTCAAATATAGAAAATATAGATATAGAGTATCTTTTCTTTCTACTCTATCTTCCGAGAATCTCTATTTTTACTAAGAATCCTGTTGTTGGATTGAATTCTAACGAATCCTTCGGGAATTTGTAAGAAACTCTTTATTTCTTTATTTATTAAATAAAATAAAAATGAGAATTCAATTCTAATTTTAAGACAAGAATAGAATAGATTATCATACGTATATTTCTATATTTCATGTAGAAAGATAAAGAAGAATAAGTCTCATTTATTTAATTATTTATTCCTTGCACTTATTATTTAGTATATATACTCACTTAGATATACTCAATCTAATTATATACGAATTAGAATTATTCTAAGATATCTTTCTAACAATAACAGGTACAAATATTAAATCGAGGTACCCATTCTATGACAACTCTTAACAACTTACCCTCTCTCTTTGTGCCTTTAGTGGGCCTAGTATTTCCGGCAATTGCAATGGCTTCTTTATCTCTTCATGTTCAAAAAAACAAGATTTTTTAGATTCGATAGGTGCAAATCTTATCTATTTTTTTTCAAGACTTAGATATAGATAACACAGATATCTATTTAGTAGTAGTAGAATATGGCGGTTTCCTCCGAACATAGATCTTATGTATGCGTAAATATATGGGTAAATAAATTATAGCAATTTTCAAATAGATCGGAATCGAGGTGGATGTATGAAATGTAAAGTCAATGTATCTATATGTGGATATCTATAGGAGATCATAGAAAAGGGATATTCTTATTTTAGACCTAACCAATTGGATCTAACCAATTAGATGAATTACTCCTAAAGGGTTACATCCGAATGATGCTAGTTGATGAGAGTTACTTCGGAAACAAAAAAAGGAAAGTCAAATTCATTTGGACTATTTTCTCAATTCCAATAAAATGCAACTGGATCTAGTATGAGTTGGCGATCAGAACATATATGGATAGAACTTATAGTGGGGTCTCGAAAAATAAGTAATTTCTGCTGGGCCTTTATCCTTTTTTTAGGTTCACTAGGATTCGTATTAGTTGGATCTTCCAGTTATCTCGGTAAGAATTTGATATCTTTAGTTCCCTCTCAACAAATTCTTTTTTTTCCACAAGGGATCGTGATGTCTTTCTACGGTATCGCAGGTCTCTTTATTAGTTCCTATTTGTGGTGCACAATTTCGTGGAATGTAGGTAGTGGCTATGATCGATTCGATAGAAAAGAAGGAATAGTGTGTATTTTTCGTTGGGGATTTCCTGGAAAAAATCGTCGCATCTTCCTACGATTTCGTATGAAAGATATTCAGTCCATCCGAATAGAAGTTAAAGAGGGTATTTATGCTCGTCGTGTCCTTTATATGGAAATCAAAGGACAGGGGGCCGTTCCCTTGACGCGTACTGATGAGAATTTGACTCCGCGTGAAATTGAGCAAAAAGCCGCCGAATTGGCCTATTTCTTGCGCGTACCGATTGAAGTATTTTGAAATGAACTTGAACTGAAGAAGAAATTCTTTCCCATCGGCAGGGAAAAAATTCAAGAATTCTCTTTTCTTTCTTCAGCATAGCATAGCTTAATAAAGTTTTTTCAGAACGTTCATTCGATCCAAAGTAGACGTATATGGAACATCCATAAAACGAAACTTTTTTTGTCCGCATAAAAAATAATTTATGCGTATGGAAATCCACTCAACTCAATTCAGTAAAAAACAAGTAAAAGTAACAAATCGAAATAAAATAATAGATTCATCTCGTATATCAAAACATTTCGGAATAAAGGATTTCTCTTTTTATTTTCAATATGAATTGATAGGTTAGATACAAATAGATCATATCTTGTAAATGCTCTCTCCTTTCTTTTGTCAATCGACCTTTCTTTTTTTTTTTTATCTTTTCTTTTGTGTTTCTTAATGATCAAAGGCAAAGGACTGCTTGTATCTCTTATAAGGATAACTTTTCTGTCTTGTTTTGCCACTCATTTTTGATCATTAGTTTTTGAATTTGTGATCGTTAGATCAGAATATTTTTCATAAATCTCGCTCCATTTTTCCTGGACTATAACTGTGGGTAGCCGGCCATTTTTTTTTTTCGAAAGATTTTCTTTTTTGATAGAAAGGACAAGGGGAGTTCTTTTGGCTTGAAATCCGAATAATATTCATTACTTGCTTGAATTGGTTGGTTCTTTCAAGCATTCATCGAAAAGGGCTTCGAATTTGATCAATTCAATTGAGGTATCTGGAAACAATATTTTTTTCTTATTTCTTCATTCGAAACGGGCTCTTATTCTATTTCTGTATTCTTTCTCAATTCAAGGACTCATTACTAAATCACAAATAAAAAACAGGGAATAGATTCATAGGTCCGATGCCTTGGAATAGAACTTAGGGTTAATAGAAATAGTAGATCACATAGATTCAACAAATGAGGTGGGTTCATTAACAATTCAAAGATGAAAAAATGGCAAAAAAGAAAGCATTTCTTCCTCTTCTATATCTTACATCTAGAGTATTTTTGCCCTGGTGGATCTCTCTCTCATTTAATAAATGTCTTGAATTTTGGATTACTAATTGGTGGAATACTAGGCAATCCGAAACTTTTTTGACTGATATTCAAGAAAAGAGTATTCTAGAAAAATTCATAGAATTGGAAGAACTCTTACTCTTGGACGAAATGATAAAAGAATACCCGGAAACACATCTACAAACACTTCGTATAGGAATCCACAAAGAAACGATCCAATTGATCAAGATGCACAATGAGGATCATATCCATATGATTTTGCACTTATCGACAAATATAACCTCTTTCATTATTTTAAGTGGTTATTCTATTCTGGGTAATGAAGAACTTGCTATTCTTAACTCTTGGGTTCAAGAATTCCTATATAACTTAAGTGACACAATAAAAGCTTTTTCTATTCTTTTATTAACTGATTTATGTATCGGATTCCATTCGCCCCATGGTTGGGAACTAATGATTGGCTATGTCTACAAAGATTTTGGATTTGCTCACAACGATCAAATTATATCTGGTCTTGTTTCTACTTTTCCAGTCATTCTGGATACAATTTTTAAATATTGGATTTTCCGGTATTTAAATCGTGTATCTCCATCACTTGTAGTGATTTATCATTCAATGAATGACTGATCCAACTATAATATTTCTTACTTTGTAACATAAGGTACATAAGCAAAGCATTTCAATTTTAAGACGTACTTACTCTTTCTACCCTACAGGGATTTCTCCTACTCCTATATTCCAGTAAAATGATTTCAGTACAGTAAATAGCAGAATTGTGGATAGGGAACTATACAAGCGACCTACCTAATTTTATTGTAGAAATTTTCGGGATCAATGATTGGACCATGCAAACTAAAAACACCTTTTCTTGGATAAAGAAAGAGATTATTCGATCTATTTCCGTATCGCTAATGATATATATCATAACTCGGACATCCATTTCCAATGCATATCCCATTTTTGCACAGCAGGGTTATGAAAATCCACGAGAAGCGACCGGACGTATTGTATGTGCCAATTGCCATTTAGCTAATAAGCCCGTGGATATTGAAGTTCCGCAAGCGGTACTTCCTGATACTGTATTTGAAGCGGTTGTTCGAATTCCTTATGATATGCAAGTTAAACAAGTTCTTGCTAATGGTAAAAAGGGAGGTTTGAATGTGGGGACTGTTCTTATTTTACCTGAGGGATTTGAATTAGCCCCCCCCGATCGTATTTCGCCCGAGATGAAAGAAAAGATAGGAAATCTGTCTTTTCAGAGCTATCGCCCCACTAAAAAAAATATTCTTGTGATAGGTCCTGTTTCTGGTCAGAAATATAGTGAAGTCACCTTTCCTATTCTTTCCCCGGACCCCGCTACTAATAAAGATGTTCACTTCTTAAAATATCCCATATATGTAGGTGGGAACAGAGGAAGGGGTCAGATTTATCCCGATGGGAGCAAGAGTAACAATACAGTTTATAATGCTACAGCGGCTGGTGTAGTAAGTAAAATCATACGAAAAGAAAAAGGGGGGTACGAAATAACCATATCGGATGCGTCAGATGAACGTCAAGTGGTTGATATTATCCCCCCAGGGCCAGAACTTCTTGTTTCCGAAGGCGAATCTATCAAAGTTGATCAGCCATTAACGAGTAATCCTAATGTGGGTGGATTTGGTCAAGGGGATGCGGAAATAGTACTTCAAGATCCATTCCGTGTTCAAGGCCTTTTGTTCTTCTTGGCATCTGTTATTTTGGCACAAATATTTTTGGTTCTTAAGAAGAAACAGTTTGAGAAGGTTCAATTGTCCGAAATGAATTTCTAGATTCTCGGATTTCCAATATCAAGTTCGTAAAAAGAATCAAATTCTTGTTTTGGGAATTCAATTATGTTCTGTATATGTTATGTATGATCAAAAATTATGAAAAGCTTTTTGCTTGTTTCTATTCCAGATGTCGATATCGGGAATTATTTGTACCGCATTCCTAGTCATAGTATGTATATTGTGAAGAAGATTATTTGACTTTATCCCTTCTTTTTTTTTTCAAGCCAAATTTGAGCGGTGTCACTAGGTCACTCTTGTTAGATTGAAATGTCATAGAATGGATCAATCTTTTTCTATTCTAATAGAATAACATCTAAAATTTCACTGGATACTAAACATAAGATAAGTAAGTGGAGAATAGAAAACAAAGGATTATTCGCCTTCTTCTTCTTAGTCTTTTCTTTGACACAAGAAAGGAATTTTCTACATTTCTTTCTTGTGTCTACATAAAAACGGTTTTTGATCCCGTTCGTCAAAAATTACTATCCTTATTAGTTTCTATTTTTTCCATGTTTATCAGAACCCTTTTTTTATATTTATTACGTATACATATAGAAAGTAGTGAACAAACAAAAAAAAAATAGAGGGAAATCTTTTGATAAAATAGAACTTATTCTAATGGACTTAGAAAAAATTCAACTTTGATGAGATACTAAATAGAGTAGAGTAAGGATAAGGATCTATTCGAAAAGGATTTGCTTTGCATAATAGCTGATCGACAGAAATATATATTGTAATTGTGTCATTCAGGAAAATGAAATCGAGCGATTCCTTCTTTCTTCTAACTTTGAAAGATAGATAAGATACTATCCGCGAATAAGGGATGCTCTAAATTAATTAATGAAGTTTTCAAAAACATTATAAGAAATGAAGTTTTTTTTTTTAATAG